AAAGGATCCCCTGAATATTGGGTAACTGTTGTTAAACCCGGGCGAATATTATATGAAATGGGTGGAGTAAGTGAAAATATCGCTAGAAGGGCTATTTTAATAGCAGCATCCAAAATGCCTATACGAACTCAATTTATTATTTCGGTCTAAAAACGTCGAACCAACAGAAATGAGTTTTGGGAATGAAACAAAACCACGAGTTTCTTTTTTTGGACAAAGAATATCTCTTTTATTTTCTTCATCTTTTGAATAGACCAAAAAATTGATATGATTCAACCCCAGACCCATTTGAATGTAGCGGATAACAGCGGGGCTCGAGAATTGATGTGTATTCGAATCATAGGAGCTAGTAATCGTAGATATGCCCATATTGGCGACATTATTGTTGCTGTGATCAAAGAAGCAGTACCAAATATGCCCCTAGAAAAATCAGAAGTAGTCAGAGCTGTAATTGTTCGTACCTGTAAAGAACTGAAACGTGACAGCGGTATGATAATACGATATGATGACAATGCTGCAGTTGTAATTGATCAAGAAGGAAATCCAAAGGGAACTCGAATTTTTGGTGCAATTCCCCGGGAATTAAGACAATTCAATTTTACTAAAATAGTTTCATTAGCTCCTGAGGTATTATAAAATAAGATCGTGACATCTTTGATTTATTTGACCGAAATCAATTAAGAACGAAATGAATTCCTAGTATTGTGTTTCATGTATATACCTTGAAAAATTCATATTTCGAAACCAATAAAAACAAAAAAAAACATGTTGATTATATCCAATTTGAAAGCACCAATCATCTTAGTTCATCATGGGTAGAGACACTATTGCTGAGATAATAACCTCCATACGAAATGCTGATATGAATAGGAAAAGGGTTGTTCGCATAGCATCCACTAATATTACCGAAAATATTGTTAAAATACTCTTCCGAGAAGGTTTTATCGAAAACGTACGAAAACATCGAGAAAAAAACAAATGTTTTTTGGTTTTAACCCTGAGACATAGAAGGAATAGGAAAAGACCCTATAGAAAAATTTTAAATTTAAAACGGATTAGTCGACCGGGTTTACGAATCTATTTCAACTCTCAACGAATTCCTAGAATTTTAGGTGGGATGGGAATTTTAATTCTTTCTACTTCTCGAGGTATAATGACAGACCGGGAGGCTCGGCTAGAGGGAATCGGTGGAGAAATTTTGTGTTATATATGGTAATCCTTTTAATATCCAAATGGAATCCGGAACCTGGTCCTATTTGTAAAAAAGAGAAAGAGGATCGGTTAGCTAATATCCTTTCTTCTCCATTAGTTGATACTTCAGGGGGACTTTACCTGGAATGAAAGAACAAAAATGGATTCATGAAGGTTTAATTATTGAATCACTTCCCAATGGCATGTTCCGGGTTCGGTTAGATAATGAAGATCTGATTCTAGGTTATGTTTCAGGAAAGATCCGACGCAGTTTTATACGGATACTGCCGGGAGATAAAGTAAAAATTGAAGTAAGCCGTTATGATTCAACCAGAGGACGTATAATTTATAGACTCCGAAACAAGGATTCGAAAGATTAGGTGGTTTTTAGTCACTACGACTCGGACTGAAAAATATTAAGAAACTTGTTTTCTACCAAAAAGTAGACTCAAAATTAAGATAAGGAATAAGAAAAATATGAAAATCAGAGCTTCCGTTCGTAAAATTTGTGAAAAATGTCGACTAATTCGCAGGCGTGGGTGCATTAGAATAATTTGTTCCAACCCGAGACATAAACAAAGACAAGGATAATCAGACTTGCTAAAGAACTCAATATACAGAATACAGATAAAGAATCTCTTTTGACCTGAAATGGATATATCCATATATTTCTGACTCATAGTTATGAGATGATACAATATGGCAAAAGCTATACCGAGAACCGGTTCACGTAGGAATGTACGTATTGGTTCACGTAAGAATGCACGTAGAATCCCAAGGGGAGTTATTCATGTTCAAGCAAGTTTCAATAACACCATTGTCACGGTTACAGATGTACGAGGTCGGGTAGTTTCCTGGTCCTCGGCCGGTACTTGTGGATTCAAGGGTACGAGAAGAGGGACACCCTTTGCCGCCCAAACCGCCGCATCAAATGCTATTCGTACCGTAGTCGATCAAGGTATGCAACGAGCAGAAGTCATGATAACAGGTCCTGGTCTCGGACGAGACGCAGCATTACGAGCTATTCGTCGAAGTGGTATACTATTAACTTTTATACGGGACGTAACCCCTATGCCACATAATGGCTGTAGACCTCCGAAAAAAAGACGTGTGTAGAAATAGAAGAAATTTCAAGAGAAACAAGAGAAATAAATTATTCAATCAAATAAACTCAAAAAAAGAATATTACTATGGTTCGAGAGAAAGTAACAGTATCTACTCGGACACTACAGTGGAAGTGTGTTGAATCAAGAATAGATAGTAAACGACTTTTTTATGGGCGCTTTATTCTGTCTCCACTTAGAAAAGG